TTCCTACTAATGTAATCTCAATTACAGATGGCCAAATTTTCTTATCCGCCGATTTATTCAATGCTGGAATCAGACCTGCCATTAACGTGGGGATTTCCGTCTCCAGAGTAGGATCTGCCGCTCAAATTAAAGCCATGAAACAAGTAGCCGGCAAACTAAAATTAGAATTGGCACAATTCGCAGAATTAGAAGCCTTTGCACAATTCGCGTCTGATCTCGATAAAGCTACTCAGAATCAATTGGCAAGAGGTCAACGATTACGCGAGTTGCTCAAACAATCTCAATCATCCCCTCTCACGGTGGAAGAACAGGTAATGACTATTTATACTGGAACGAATGGTTATCTTGATTCATTAGAAATTGGACAGGTAAAGAAATTTCTCGTTGAGTTACGGACTTATTTAAAAACGAATAAACCGCAGTTCCAAGAAATCATATCTTCTACCAAGATATTCAATGAGGAAGCAGAAGCCCTTTTGAAAGACGCTATTCAAGAACAAATGGAACGCTTTCTACTTCAGGAACAGGTATAAAGAAATTCCTTTAAATAACTTTATAATTTTTTAGAAATAATTATTTCTATAATCTAATCTTTTATTTTATTATATATTTTTTATATTACTAATTTTATAGTAATAAAAAATTATTATTAAGAATAAATATATAAATAAGTATAAGGGTCTCTTGTTCAAATCATTCAAAATACCTAGTTAGTAGAAAAGAAATATATGGAAATCCGTCGCGTCCAATAGGATTTGAACCTATACTAAAGGTTTAGAAGACCTCTGTCCTATCCATTAGACAATGGACGCTTTTTTCTTAGTTTTGTTTTCACATCTCTTGGTCAGAAAAAAGACCATTGAGAGAATTCCAGGAATTGCCCATTCAATTCAATGATACATTCATTATCATTATATTAATAATTACATTAAATTATATTCATTACATGAATAATTATAATTAGATCCTCTATAATTAGATCCTCTATATTATAGATTATTTAATATAGAATTTAAATAATATAATATTTTATAATAGATAAAAACTATAACTTTTACTATTAAACATATTCTAAATATAATATAGAATTTTAGAAATATAGAGAATAAATTAATATATATAATATAGAGATATAAGCGGGTAGCGGGAATCGAACCCGCATCGTTAGCTTGGAAGGCTAGGGGTTATAGTCGACGTTGAGTCATCGTTTTTAACGTCTCTAATTCAAAACCGAACGTGAAACTTTGGTTTCATTCGGCTCCTTTATGAAAGATGGACAAATTTCACATATGTCAGATGTGAACTAAATTACAAAAAAAAGAAAATAAATTTCGGCCCATAACATCTATGTCAGCTTTTCTGTTTGAATGCATTCAAAACAAAACCCGCTTTATAGATGATCCCTATAGAACAGGGGGGGTTAGAACCACCCTTCTAGTTACTTCGTTCTCTATTTCTATTTGAAAGAATCCTTAGGAAAAGGATTTTGTTTCCACCGAGCTAAAACAATATAATATGTCGATGTCTCTAGTAAACCAAAGCCATTAGTTAATAGCTGTTTTGCTTCAATCTCTTTTATACAAATCATAAATTGAAGATTTAGTTACGATTAGAAATACTCCCTTCTCTATTTATCCATGGACCCTTTACTCATACTTATTCAATTGGAAATATTGATCCAATTCAAAAACCAATTATGTTTCGTAATTTCATAATCCAATTTTGTTTTTTCCAATTTCTAATTGACTCTTTTGTTTTGGATACAAATCACGAGAATGTCTATTCTTCCTCGAATCTTTCATTGAGAGGTAAAGGATTAAATCCTTTTAAGAAATAAAGTTTTTGATCGGAATATTAATTAAACCGAAGGACCCCTTAACCATTTAAGGGATTAATAGAACGAATCGCACTTTTACCACTAAACTATACCCGCTACAATGTGATTATTGTATATAAATGGATCTTTTGTCGAACAAAAAAATGGGTCATAATTAAGACGATAGGATCAGAAAAGAATCACGAAAATTAGAGCGTTGACATGCTTTGGCCAAGGAGACTAATGAGATTGGGGAAAGAGGATTTATTTAAATAACTAAAAAAACACGCTTTTTTAGTTATTTAAATGAGATGGATACGTCTCGATAAAAAAAAGGCGTATGCCATAACATAAATTGTGCAAGAATATATGGTTCTATTCTTTTTTATTTTTATTCCAGTAAAGTAACTGGAATAAAAATAAAAAAAAAAAAGAAAGAATAAAATAATTAAGAAATGACACTCGGATTCTATTCTATTCTGTATGATAGGAATAGAAATTGCCTTTATTATGATTGTTCTTGAAACAAATCATTAATCATTTTTTTTTTCAAATCAAATAAATCATTTTTTTCTATGATTCATTGGAACAAAAACGAAAGACCCGGCCCCCGGTCAGGACCGGGGGCCGGGCTGTGGAAGTAAAAGTAAAAAAGGATCTTGCAGACGAAAGCAAAGAGGTACTCTTTTTTTATTATTTATTTGATTTTAATTTATATATTTATTATTACTTTCTATTTACTATTTACTATTTATTAATTCTATAATTTTTTTATATAAGAAATTCATTGCTATATAATTTAATTTATAGTTTATATAATATTCTTGGGGCATTAGGTGGTTATATATCTAAATTTATATTCATTGGAATAGTGGAGTTGAGATATCGATTTCGAGCCCTTATTTTACCTAAATGAAATCACTGATTTTTATTTTCTATATTTTTATTTTCTATTTTTCTATGTCTCTATAATTAGATATCTATATAATAATTATATACTGAATAATAAAGAGGTATAAAGAGAGGGCCCTTTTTCAAGCCTTACTGTTTTTGTGTAATATAATCTAGTAATTATCCTTTTTATTTCAATTTGGGGAGATGGCTGAGTGGACTAAAGCGTCGGATTGCTAATCCGTTGTACGGGTTTTTCGTACCGAGGGTTCGAATCCCTCTCTTTCCGCTTTAGTCAATGACTTGGTATTTTTTCTTTATCTTTCAATTTCTCTTTCAACGAGTCTTTTTTTTTTTATTTCATTTTAATTAATAGTTAAAAATGTGGAATAAATAAAATCCTAAGAACATTTTAAAATCAAGCAAGGAAAACAGAAAATTGTTATTTTTTATTCTTCACTCTTCACGTCCAGGATTCCGTCCTGGATCATTAGATAGGAATCCGAAGATAAAGAGAGAAACAAAGAATACCACTACTGTGTAAACAAATAGTTTAAGAGTAAGCATTACACAATCTCCAAGATCATTTTTTTTTGGAAAAAAAAAGATAATAGATTATCCATTTTTATACCACATACCTTATTTTGACACCACGAAATTATTTTTCTAAATCTATAGAAATAAAAAAAAAATTTTCAGAAATTAATTTGTAATAAGAGTCAAGTCTTTCATTACCAAAAGCTTTTTCATACCCGCAATTAGATATTGCGGAGGAATCTACTAGGTTCTTTCACTGTAAAAAAGGGTCCGAATGAGGAACTGGGGGGAGCCCAGACTTATTGTGGCGATCCAAGAATTTCATTATTTGAATCGAAGGGTTATACTATAAGACTTATCTGATCTTATGAATTGTTAGAATTTTTTTTTAAGAATAAATCATGAATTTTTCTAGGACCGTATTAAAGATCTCATCGAAAACTTACAGCAGCTTGCCAAACAAAAGCTAAGAGAAAAAAGAGCAAAGGTATTACTGGCATAAAATCTACGATTGGATTCAAAAAAGCATAAGCCTCGGGCAATTTTGAGAAGAAAAAACTACTTGAAGAAAGAGCAGAATTAAGACAAATACAGATCAAACTAAAGATATTAAGCATAACAAACATTTTTTTCTTTGTTCTTGAAGATAATTGTATTTATTTTGATTGAGTTATTAATATGATGAGTTCTTAATATGAGTTATTATAATCTTATTTTTTTTTTTGAATTAACCCAATCAAAAATCCTTCAATTCTCAAATCAAAAGAGAATAGACAAAACCATACTTTCATACAATATCTTAATTGAATTGTATGTAATGATCAATAAATGTCGTTTAATTATCTATCTAAATGTCTCAAAATCCTAGCAACACTCTAATCTATTCTATATAGATTTGGACTAGAATTGACGAAGAACTACTATCAATATTAGTCTTTATTAATGTCGAATAGAAATTAAAAATGGGGCGTGGCCAAGTGGTAAGGCAACGGGTTTTGGTCCCGGTATTCGGAGGTTCGAATCCTTCCGTCCCAGAGCATACCTATGATATTATATATATCATATCAGAATATAGATTTTCTATTTTATATCAGAATAAAAGAAAGATTGCCTTTTTTTAAACAACCTTATTTTTTTTTTAAGAGTAGAAGTAGAATAAGATTGGTTATAATCTGATTTTGCTTTCCTATAATGATTGATTCTTATATGAATTATATCTTTTTCAAAAATAAAAAATCGAATCGTGTTCAAATAACACACAGGTGTAATTGAATCTATTTGTATACAGGTAAGAGGTAAGATGGGAGCATAGATTAAATCATATTTCTATTTAATAAGTTAGTTCTTCATAAAATAAAAATACGAACCATGATTTAATCTGTACTTGTTTTAATTTACATTTATACAAAATAGTAATAGTCTGGAACACTCTAATAGGATTCTTTTTTTATTTAGGATTCATCATCTTCATAGAATTGACGCAGTAGATAGGAGTTAAACGTCAATGTAAAATACCAATTTCAATATACGCGGCTGTCTGAATTTCATTAAAAAAAAATCAAGTTACATACGTAACATATGTCTTTTCTTTGAACCCCGTTTTTAAGTATTTTGTGTTTTCTTTTATGAAAAATTGTAAATATATGATATGTACCAATTGAGACAAAGTGTATTCATACATCTTAGTCGCTTTTCCTTAGGAAATAATTGCAGCTGGATTATTGACTCCAAGTCAAATAAACTACGCAGAAAGGGAGCGAAGGCTTATATATATATGTATTGTTATCGTTCTATTTCTTCTATTTCATTGATTCATTGAAAACTTTATTTTATTTCAATTGAGTTTTGTGACAATAGATTTGTTATCCCTAAATTTTAAATATTTAACTTTACCCTTTAACATAGAATGTTTCTAATTACTTTCAAAGATATTTGTTTAGTCTACCTGATAGGTATGGAGATCCTCTTTTAATTATGATTTATCAAAAAGAATAACAACACAAAGCCTCTATTCTATCAGTCTTTATCCACCACCTCGTGAAAAAAAAAGAATTTACATTTTTTTTATGGTTTAATCCGAATATTAATTTTTCTCTATTATTATCAAAATGCGATTTTTACTGTAAAGCCTTATTCAAATAATGTAATGATAGTGAAATAGAAAATTTTTCAATCAATTAAATATTTTTAATAATGTCTTATGAGTCCTTGGTACTCGAAGAAGTGTGAAATTGGTGAATCTATTTTAGCAAGTCACCTCAAGATGCAGATTAAAAAAAAAAACTTATTTGTGTTATTTATTAGTTCAATTTTTTTATATTCTAATATTTCTATTTAGATTATAATTCTAAAGAAAAAATAAAATAATATATTAAAAAAATATTTATTATATTTCTATATATTATTTATTATATATATTATAATATTATATGGGGTTAAATTTAATTCGTGCTGATACTTCTTGAGAAATTACCCATTCATAAAAGTATGGATTACTATGTACCGAACGAACCAATGATTATTCATGAGTCCATAATGGAATCAATTACATACTGTTTACAGCAACCTACTAGGAAATGTTATGGTAAAACTTCGTTTAAAACGATGTGGTAAAAAGCAACGTGCGACTTGAGGGATATGGTCGTCTGTGGATTCTTACATCCATCATTTTCTTTTTATATTAATTAGATAGGAATGAGGGTGCTCTTGGCTCGACATCGTTTGTTCTGTTTCACTAGAACCCTCCTTTTTGAGGTCGAGGGTTGGGATGTAAATAGTACATGATCTTAATGGAGCTCGAGTAAAAAAAAGTATTGATTCATTTTTTAAGGGAACGGATCTAGGGTTAGTGTTAATTAATAAGTTGAAACAGCTTCGTAAGTATATTTTCCATATAAAAATCGAAAGGATCCAATTTTAAAATTTATAAGTAAAACCTCTTGGAATTGGTAAAACTCTTTCGATTAAAAGTGTATCGCGCAGGAATCAAATCGACCATTTGTATGATTTTTTGATAAAAAGAAATCACAAAAAGGGTATGTTGCTGACGTTTTTTGAAACGATTAAAAATCACCGAAGTAATGTCTAAACCCAATGATTCAAAGAAACGATAAAGAATCCTGGAACAAGGAAATACCACTTTCAGTTGTCTCAATAAATAGATTCTAATTAAGAATCAAAATAGATTCTAAAGACAAAAAAAGGTGCGTGGTTAGAGATCGCTCAATAAACGAAATCCCTAAAGTAAAGGGTTTCCTTGGGTTATTAGCTAGTTATCCAACTTGAGTTATGAGGATGCGAATACAAATGATTTTATTTTATTTTTCGGATAAGAATAAGGAATAATAAAAAGTACTTAACTCATATTTAATTGATTTGATTATTTTATGGATCCATTTGACATTACTAATTAAAAATTTCAAATTCGATACATAGACATAATTTAGAATTTTCTTGAGCCGTATGAGGAGAAAACCTCTTATACGTTTCTAGGGGGGGTATTATTCATCTACATCTATCCCAATGGGTGGTTTATCGAATCGTTGCAATTGATGCTCGATGCCGAAGAGAAGGAAGAGCTCTTCGGAAAGTGGGCTTTTATGATCCGCTAGAGAATCAAACCTATTTAAATGTTCCTGCTATTCTATATTTCCTTGAAAGGGGCGCTCAACCTACGGGAACTGTTCATGATATTTCGAAGAAGGCGGGAGTTTTTATGGAACTTTGCCTTAATCAACAGATTAAATTCAATTAATGAATAGAACAAAAGAGGGGGGGCGGTAGTATATAAAAGGTTATACAAAGTTATATAAGCCCCCTCTTTTGTTCTATTAATACCTATTTATTATTACTACCAAAAAATGTCTACTACCAAAAAATGTCGTCTTCTATAACGACAAAAATTTATTTTTATTTTAGTGATAGAAATTCATTTAATTTAAGACAGATGAAAAAAGATCAAATGAATAACCGAAGTAGTTGGATTTCTAAATCCAAAATATTTACATTATTGCTAATTCAATACTAGTTGGTTTTTAGTTGAAACTTTCACTTTTTTTATGTTATGAACAAATAAATAAAAAAAACAAATGGGATTTAAGATTTATTTTTTTTTTTTTTTACTTATATGGATTAAGTAAACCCAAGCATTGCGATACTTTGCTACGAATATTGATTCTTACGCTTACATCCTTTTTTTTGTATCCATGTTTATTATCCATATATAGTTAGTGCCAATTCAATACAAGTCATTAGTTTTTTCTTTATTTGTATAATTTATATTTTATTATATTAATTCAATATTTAATAATATTTAATTTTTTTTTTATTTTAATTTATGGTTCTCCACATTGTGTTCTTTTCTTAAGATTTACATTCATATTGACAACAGTGTATCAAACAAATATAATCCGATCATGAATAAATGTATCTATTTCCCTCTGTTCCATCTATGGACTTGGTTTTTTTATTTTACTTTATTTAAACGATGGATTCGTCGGATTTGCTGGGATACGAGAAGCCTTTATTTATTTATTATTTATTTTATTGAAAAAAAACGGATAAGATAATAATAGATAAGATAAGATACGAACTAAATCCGTGGTAGTACATCAATTTTGACTTAATCTATATCCTTATCTTAATCTAGATTCTTATTTTAGAAGTCAGTGTATTTGCATCTAATATGTTCATTATTTTTTTTATGTTCAGAATCGATTAGCAATATTTTTGCTATTTTACTATTTGGATTTCGGTGTGCAATTAAATCTAATTTTTTATTCCGATTGGATCTACACATTTTTTTTTTTGGGGGGGGGGGGGGGTTGCTAACTCAACGGTAGAGTACTCGGCTTTTAAGTGCGACTGGCAATTTTTACACATTTGTATGAAGCAACGTCTTCGTCGATACTATCTCTAGAGCTTGTAAGACCGCGACTGATCCTCAAAGGAATGAATGGAAAAAGCAGCATGTCGTATCAATGTGGAATTCTGAGAATATTTTATTCTTAGCGGATCGGTTCAAAACTTTGTTTAAATTCTTGACGAAAAAAAATAAAATGAAATTTTGGGTTAAGTGAATAAATGGATAGAGCCCTATTGCTACAATTATAGGTAAACAAAAAAAAAAGAAACGAGCTTCTGTTCTTAATTTGAACGATTACCCGATCTAATTAAATGTTAAAAATATATTAGTCCTTGGTGCGGGAAATGCTTTTCCCATAAGTGGATCATCGATTTATTTTTAAATCCTAATTATTAGTAGCTATTCTCCATTAGAGTGTGGGGGTAAATGTGTAGAAAAAGCAGTCTATTGATAAAGATAAAAATCCTTTTTTTCCAAAATCAAAAGAGCGATTGGGTTGAACAAATAAAGGATTTCTAACCATCTTGTTATCCTCGAATGAACATAAACCAATTAAATTAGATGGAAAAGGAGAGACTAAAGAGTCCGTCGATCAGTCTTATCTGGTTCCGGGGTATATATCTATTTATTTCTTACTATAATATCCTGTTTTGACTGTATCGTACTATGTGTCATTTAATAACCCAAAAGAAATCCCTTATCCCCATCTAATTTTAAATGGAGGAATTTCAAGGATATTTAGAACTCGATAGATTTCGGAAACATGACTTCCTATACCCACTTATCTTTCGGGAATATAGTTATGCACTTGCTCATGGTCATGGTTTAAATAGATACATGTTGTTGGAAAATATAGGTTATGATAATAAATCTAGTTTACTGATTGTAAAACGCTTAATTACTACAATGTATCAACAGAATTATTTGATAATTTCTGCTAATGATTCTAAACAAAATCCATTTTTTGGGTACAACAAGAATTTTCATTCTAAAATTCTATCAGAAGGATTTGCAATCATTGTGGAAATTCCATTTTATCTACGATTAATATCTTCTTTAGAAGGGGCGGAAATTGTAAGATTTTACAATTTACGATCCATTCATTCAATATTTACCTTTTTAGAGGAAAAGTTCCCACATTTAAATTATTTGGCGGATATACTAATACCCTACCCTGCCCATCTGGAAATATTGGTTCAAACCCTTCGTTACCGGGTGAAAGATGCTTCTTATTTGCATTTATTTCGGTTCTTTCTTCATGAGTATTCTAATTGTAACAGTCTTATTATTACAAATAAATCTATTTCCATTTTTTCAAAAAGTAATCCGAGATTCTTTTTATTCCTATATAATTCTTATATATGTGAATACGAATCCATCTTCCTTTTTCTCCGTAACCAATCTTCTCATTTACGATTAACATCTTCTGGAGTCCTTTTTGAACGACTCTGTTTATATAGAAAAATAGAACATTTTGCCGAAGTCTTTGCTAATGATTTTCCGGTCATCCCATGCTTTCTCAAGGATCCTTTCATGCATTATGTTAGATATCAAGGAAAATCAATTCTGGCTTCCAAAGACACACCTCTTCTAATGAATAAATGGAAATCTTACCTTGTCAATTTATGGCAAGGTCATTTTGATGTATGGTCTCACGCGGCAAGTATCCGTATAAACCAATTATCCAAGCATTCCCTCGATTTTTTGAGTTACTTTTCAAGTGTTCGACGAAATCCTGCAGTGGTGCGGAATCAAATGCTAGAAAGTTCATTTCTACTAAATAATGCTCCCAATAAACTCAATACAATAGTTCCAATTATTCCTCTGATTGGATCATTGGCTAAAGCGAAATTTTGTAACGCAGTAGGGCATCCAATTAGTAAGCTGACTCG